CATAACATCTACGTCAGCTTTTCTGTCTGAATGTATTCAGAACAACCCGCTTTCTAGACGATCCCTATAGAAAAGAGGGGGTTATATTATACCAATCTTTCTAGTTACTTCGTTCTCTATTTCTATTTGAAAGAATCCTTAGGAAAAGCATTTTGTTTCCACCGAGCTAAAAAAATTTGTCGATGTCTCTAGTAAACCAAAGTCATTGTTTAATAGCTACTTTGCTTCAATTTCCCTAATACAAATTCAAAATTAAAGATTTAGTTACGATTAGAAATACACTTTCTATCTTTATCCATGGATTCTTTACTTATACTCATTCAATTAGAAGTATTCATCCAATTAATAAAAATTATGTTTCGTAATTTCATAATCCAACTTTCAATTTTTAATTGATTCTTGGATACAAATCACGAGAATGTATATTCTTCCTCGAATTTTTCATCGAGAGGTAAAGGATTTAATCCTTTTAAGAAATAAAGTTTTTGATCGGAATGAAATATTAATCAAACCGAAGGAACCCTTAACTATGTAAGGGATTATCGAACGAATCACACTTTTACCACTAAACTATACCCGCTACAATCCGATTATTGTATATAAATGAATCTTTTGTCGAACAAGAATGTTGGTCGTAATAAAAAGTAAAAAGAAAATAAAGAAAAGATAGGATCATAAAATAATCATGAAATTTAGAGCGTTTACGTGTTGTATCAGAGAACCTAATGAGATTGGGAAAAGAGAATTCATTTAATTTAGTTAATTTAACTAACTAAATTACAAGTGTTTTTTGCCGGAGGTTTTTGACCTAGACGTCTCGACAAAACTACTTAAGCTATAACATACATGAAAATGGATTGTGCAAGAATCCACAGGTCCTTTTTTATTATTTATTTACTTTATTACTTTTATTCCAGTTTTATTACTTTTATTCCAGTACAGTAAAGTAAATAAATTTTAAATAAAAAATATAAAAAATTGAAGATAAAGATAAGAAATGACACTTTGATTCGATATCATTTGATTCTATATCATAGAAATATAAATAGTTTTTTTTTTCAATCGTAATATCGTAATAATAATAACAAGCAAGTTTTTTAGTTTTCAAATTTTAGAAATCTTTTTATTTACGATTCGTTGGAACAAAAAGGTCGGGCCCGGCTTAAGTACTGACCAGGCCGGGCCGTGGAACTAAAAAGCCCCTTCGGATGAAACAAATATTATGATTATGAAGGGCTTTTTCAAGCCTTATTTTTTATAATGTAACATAGTATTATCCTTTTTTAATTGGGAGGAGAGATGGCTGAGTGGACTAAAGCGTCGGATTGCTAATCCGTTGTACGAGGTTTTCGTACCGAGGGTTCGAATCCCTCTCTTTCCGTTTTTGTTGATGGCTTGGTATTTTCTTTCGAATTTATCGCGAGCTCTTTTTCTTTTTTATTTTAAGATGTGTAATAGATAAAATACTACTAAGAACATTTTAAACTCAAGCAAGGAAAACAAAAACCTTATTTTTTATTCTTCACGTCCAGGATTACGTCCTGGATCATTAGATAGGAATCCGAAGATAAAGAGAGAAACAAAGAATATCACTACCGTGTAAACAAATAGTTTGAGAGTAAGCATTACATAATCTCCACGATTTTTTTTAGTAAAAAAGAGAATAGATTCTCCGTTTTTATACCGCATACCCTACTTTTTTATTTTGACACCAAGAAATAGAAATGCAGTGGGGTGATCCAGATTTATCGCAGTTGTACAAGAATTAAAATATTTGAATTGATGGTGTAAGACTTGTCTGATCTTATCAATTCTTAGAATTTTTTTTTTCAATAAATCATGAATTTGTCTAGACAGTATTAAAGATATCATCGAAAACTTACAGCAGCCTGCCAAACAAAGGCTAAGAGAAAAAAAAACAGGGGGATTACTGGCATAACATCTACGATTGGATTTAAAAAAGCGTATGCCTCAGGCAATTTGGCGACGAAAAAACTGCTTGAATAAAGAGCAGAATTAAGACAGATACAGATCAAACTAAATATATTAAGCATAACAAAAATTTTGTTCTTGAGGATAATTGTATTTTATTTCTTTTGATTGAGTTATTAATAAATTGAGTTTTTTTATTATTATAAATATGTTATTATTCATAGAAGAGAAAAATGAATAAAAAGAAAATAAGATATACCAAAAAACTTTATTTGATTTGAACTCACCCAATAAAAAATCCTTCAATTCTCAAATCAAAAGAGAATAGAATAAATCATACTTTCATACAATATCTTAATTGAATTATATATAATGATCAATAAATTAAGTTTAATTCTATGTCTATATCTATAAAAATTGTAGTAATCTATTTTATAGATAATAGATATTTAGACTGGAGTTGACGAACAACCAGTCCCAATATTAGTGTTTATTAGTGTCGACTAGAAATGGGGCGTGGCCAAGTGGTAAGGCAACGGGTTTTGGTCCCGCTATTCGGAGGTTCGAATCCTTCCGTCCCAGAGCATACTTGACCCATGATCATTTTATTAATTTATTAATATATAATTATTTTATAGATAATAAAATATATATCTATATCATAAAAATATAGATCTATATCATAATAGAATATATCAAAATAAAGATTGTCTTTTCGAACAGCCTTTCCTTTATAGAGTATAATATTGGTATAGAATGTGATTTTCCTTTCTTTTTTATTAATATGCAATCTGAATCATATCTTTTTCACAAATTAAATTGAGTTCAAATAGCACGCATCGCATATTAAATTGAATTTATTTAATATTTGTTAAATATTATGTAAATAATTTTACAATCTTAAATATGAAAAAATAACAACCCCAACCTTCATTACATCTATCTTTTTTTTAATCATCGATGGTTTAATCCAATATGAATTTATCTCTCTCTTATGTCTTATGATTGAATTGTAAAATCTTATGCAAATAACGATATCGGGTAGGAAAATGATTCAATCCATTAAATCCTTTTAATGATTTCTTATGAGTTCTTGGGACTCGAAGAAGTTTAAAATTGTTTGATTTATCCTATCATGTTATTTGAAGATAGAGAAACAAAAAAACTTGTTTATTCGTGTTTATTTATTCGTGTTATGTTAGTTATTATTATTTTAATAAATTAAATAAAAAAAATTATAAACAATCGGGTTAAGTTGAAATCGATTGAATTCTTGCTGAGACGTCCTCATAAATTATACATTCTTCATATATAAGAAAAAGTATAGATTACTATGTAACGACCGAACTGATGATTATTCATGATTCCATAATTGAATCAATTACATACTGGTTCCAAACCGAAGGAATGTTATGGTAAAACTTCGTTTAAAACGATGTGGTAGAAAGCAACGTGCGACTTGAAGGACATGATCAGCTGTGGATTCTTACATCCACCATTTTTTAATATTATATAGGAATGAAAGTGCTCTTGGCTCGACATCATTTGTTCTGTTCCACTGGAACCTTCATTTTTGGGGTGTTGTGATGTAAATAGTACATGATGGAGCTCGAGTAGAAAGTATTAATTAATTTCTTAAGGGCAAGAATCTAAGGTTAGTATCGATCAATAAATTTGAACAACTTCGTAAGTATATTTTCGATATGTAAATCTAAAGGATCCAATTCAAAAAGTAAAAAAAAGTAAAATTTGTTGAAATTGTAAAAACTCTTTCGATCAAATCAAAAGTAAAGTGTATTACGTAGGAATCAACCATTCAGATGATTCTTTGATAGAAATAAATCATAAAAAAGGTATGTTGCTGCCATTTTGAAACGATTTAAAGATCACCGAAGTAATGTCTAAACCCAATGATTCAAGGCAAAGAGAAAGATCCTGGAACAAGGAAATACCGTTTTTTATTGTCTCAACTAGATCAGAATGAAGAATCAAAATAGATTATAAAGATTATAAAGTAGACAGATAAAAAGGGTTAGAGACTACTCAATAAATGAAATACCCCCAAGGTTTCTTTTGAGTTATTTGAGAGTTATTCAACTTGAGTTAGGAGGGTGCAAATTGCAAATACGAATAATTTTTTTTATTTATTTATTTATTTTTTTTCGGTTGGGGAAGAATAATAAAAAAGTACTTAAATCAATAATATAATTAATTTGATGAGTTTATGGATATATTTGATATTATAATTCTATACATAGACATAATCAGAATTTCAAATTTTCTCGAGCCGTATGAAGATAAAACTTCTTATACGTTTCTAGGGGGGGGGGGTATTCTTCATCTATCCCAATGAGCCATTTATCGAATAGTTGCAATTGATGTTCGATCCCGCCGAGAGGGAAGAGATCTTCGTAAAGTGGGTTTTTATGATCCTATAAAGAATCAAATCTATTTAAATGTTCCTGCTATTCTATATTTCCTTGAAAAAGGGGCTCAACCTACAGGGACTGTTCATGATATTTCAAAAAAGGCGGGGGTTTTTACGGAACTTAACTTTAATCAATAAACAAAATTTCAATTAATGAAATATAAAAAAAGAAGGTGTGGATGATTTGTATATAGCTGCGTATAATATACCCTTTTTGGTTCTTTTCTATTTCCTTTTTTGTTCTAGTCATATCATACTTAATTTATTATTGTTACTATCGAATGTTGTCTTTTATAACGACAAAAATACATTTTTATTTTATTGATATAAATAAATAAATAAAATAGATAAAAAAAGATCAAGTGAATAAATAATAAATGATGTAGATATAATTGGGTCTATAAATATAAAATTTTGAGATTACTGTCAATGGGGTGGTTTTCGGTAGAACTTTATGAACAAATAAAAAAACACAAAGGATTAAACTTGTTTATTTTACTTATCGAATAAACCTCATTTTTTTATACTTTTATCTTATATCTTACTTAATTTTACTTAATTCTTAATTTATTCTGCCACCAATATTGTATACCATTGTATACAAATATTGTATATATTTGTATATATATAGTAATAGTGCCAATCCAACACAAGTCCTTAGTTTTTTTTTATTTATTTATTAATTTTAATTGATTTAAATTGGAATTGTTAGTTAGATTTATAATTTGTTTTCTCTTTTGTATTCTTTTCTCAACATTCATATTGACAACAGTGTATCAAATAAATATAATCCGATCGTGTATAAAAGGATCCATTTATATCTACGTTCCATAGATTTTATTTCATTCAAATAATTGGTTCTTGGATTTTCTGTGATACAAGAAGTTTTTTTTTGATTAAAATTAAATATTAAAATCAATAAAAATCTATATAATAAAAATCTATATATAGTAAATATATACTAATTAATTAATGGATAACATAAGAGACAAGGGTCGGTCTATAAGTATTTTACTTTATACCTATTCCTAATTTCCCTATCTTTCCCTGTTTTTATTTTATCTGAGAATTTTTTGTATTTTCATCGGATCCATTCATTTTTATTGTCTTCAGAATATAGAAATCTTAAAATTTTTTCTATTTTAATGTTTTTATTGGTTTTGATTGCGTTGTGCAATTCAATCTATTTATTTATTGGGATTACGATTGTATCTACACATTACTAATTATTTTATTTGGGTTGCTAACTCAACGGTAGAGTACTCGGCTTTTAAGTGCGACTAGCATCTTTTACACATTTGTATGAAGTAAAAAATTCGTCCATAACCTCGGTAGAGTTTGTAAGACCGCGACTGATCCTGAAAGGAATGAATGGAAAAAGCAGCATGTCGTATCAATGGATAATTCTGAGAATATTTCATTCTTACCGAATAGACCCAAAACCTTATTTGAATTGTTTGGAATTCTTGGCGTGTAATAATTTTTTTTTATTAATTTGGTCGAGTGAATAAATGGGTAGAGCCACACTACGGTTCGAATTGTAGGGAAACAAAAAGTAACGAGCTTTTGTTCTTAATTTTGGAATGATTGCCCGATCTAATTAGACGTTAAAACTATATTAGTGCTTAATGCGGGAAAGACTTTTCCCATGAGTGGATTATAAATTTCTTATGAGTCCTAATTATTTGCTATTACCCATTATGGGGTAGAGATAAATGTGTAGAAGAAGGCAGTATATTGATAAAGATTTTTTTTTTTCAAAATCAAAAGAGCGATTGGATTGAAAAAATAAAGGATTTCTAACCATCTTGTTACCCTAGAATGAACATAAAAAAATTAGATGGAAAAAGAGAGGCTAGAGAGTCCGTTGATGAGTCTTACTTGTTTCCGAGGTATCTAGTCTTTTCTTACTATAATACCTTGTTTTGACTGTATCGTACTATGTATCATTTGATAACCCAATAAATCACCTATTTCTTTTCTGGTTCAAATCTAATTTAAAATGGAAGAATTTCACGTATATTTAGAACTAGATAGATATCAGCAACATGACTTCCTATACCCACTTATCTTTCGGGAGTATATTTATGCACTTGCTCATGATCATGGTTTAAATCGATCCGTTTTGTTGGATAATGTAGGTTATGACAATAAATCTAGTTTACTAATTATAAAACGTTTAATTAGGCGAATGTATCAACAGAATCATTTGATTATTTCTGTTAATGATTATAACAAAAATAAATTTTTGGGGTACAACAAAAATTTGTATTCTCAAATGATATCGGAGGGATTTGCAGTCATTGCGGAAATTCCGTTTTCCCTACGATTAGTCTCTTCCTTAGAAATCGTAAAATCTTATAATTTACGATCAATTCATTCAATATTTCCTTTTTTAGAGGACAAATTCCCGCATTTAAATTATGTATCAGATGTACTAATACCCTACCCGACTCATCTGGAAATCTTGGTTCAAACACTTCATTATTGGATGAAAGATCCCTCTTCTTTGCATTTATTACGACTCTTTCTTCATGAGTATTATAATTGGAATAATTGGAATAGTCTTATTACCCCAAAAAAATATATTTTTTCAAAAAGTAATCCACGATTATTCTTGCTCCTATATAACTCTCATGTATGTGAATACGAATCCATCTTCCTTTTTCTTCTTAATCAATCTTCTCATTTACGATTAACCTCTTTTGGGATCTTTTTTGAGCGAATACATTTCTATGAAAAAATAAAACATCCTGTAGAAGAAGTCTTTGCTAATGATTTTCCGGCTGCCATCTTATGGTTCTTCAAGGATCCTTTTATGCATTATGTTAGATATCAAGGAAAATCCATTTTGGCTTCAAAGGATACCCCTCTTCTGATGAATAAGTGGAAATATTATCTTGTCAATTTATGGCAATGTCATTCTTATGTGTGGTCTCAACCAGGAAAGATTTATATAAACCAATTATCCAAGCATTCCCTTGATTTTTTGGGTTATTTTTCAAGTATGCGACCAAACCTTTCAGTGGTACGAAGTCAAATGTTAGAAAATTCATTTATAATGGATAATGCTATGAAGAAGCTCGATACATTAGTTCCAACTATTTCTTTGATTGGATCATTGGCTAAGGTTAAATTTT